TATCTACAGGACCTAAATTATCAACGGGCTCTCCAAGAACGTTGAAAATTCGTCCTAGAGTAGCTCCACCGACTGGAACGCTTAGAGGAGTTCCCGTGTCAATTACTTCCATTCCTCTCGTCAGACCGTCTGTAGCACTCATAGCTACAGCTCTGACTCGATTATTTCCCAATAATTGCTGTACTTCACAGGTTACATTAATTTGCTTACCGGCGGTATCCCGACCCTTAACTATCAAAGCGTTGTAAATATTAGGCATCTTGCCCGGGGGAAAGGCTACATCCAGTACCGGACCAATGATTTGAACAATACGCCCCTGATTTTTTTCTTCGAGTGTAGAAACCCCAGGACCGGAAGTAGTAGGATTGGTTCTCATAATAATAATCAAAAGTGAAATATGTCGAAATCGATTGCGAATAATTACCGAATTGAAAAGAAATGGAAATGTCCGATATCAAATGGGTCGGTTAATTGAATAAGAATGAATAAGAAATAGAAAGTGAGAGTTCGACCGATTTGATTTTGTTAGTACCTTACGACCAAATTCCATTTTTTACTCATTCAATGAATGAGTTCATTTTCAAGTTCAACCAACGCCTTTTTTCAAACAAAAAATATCAAGTAGATAAATAAGAATCATGAGAAAGTCTTTTATTTCTCTATCATTAGATAGAATTCTATCCCTATTTTCTATGTAATTCGAACCGGATCTCTATTTAGAATATGATTCATTATTCCTATCTTATTGACCGTTGCTCATTCCTTATTTCAGCATATTCATTTCCGCCTACTCTTGTTTTATTTATCTTTTTCATGTTCATGTATGAATGGAATCCCGCCTATTTTCCCATCTAGGATTTACATATACAACATATACCGCTGTCAAGGGTGAATATTTTATTATTTCGGTATTTCGATGAAGAGACTTTTTGAAATTTTCAAAGATTGGGTTGCGCCATATATATGAAAGAGTATACAATAATGATGTATTTGGTGAATCAAATACCATTGTCTAATAACGAACCGTTCAAATTAGTGGATAGTTGGTACTATTTAATTGAAAATTTTGTGAGAAATATTCTCCTGTTTGTGAAAGGTTTCATTCACGCCTAGCTTAATCCATGTCGAGTAGACCTTGTTGTTGTGAGAATTCTTAATTCATGAGTTGTAGGGAGGGACTTATGTCACCAAAAACAGAGACTAAAGCTTACGTTGGATTCAAGGCTGGTGTTAAAGATTACAAATTAACTTATTATACTCCTGAGTATGAAACCAAAGATACTGATATCTTGGCAGCATTCCGAGTAACTCCGCAACCCGGAGTTCCGCCCGAAGAAGCAGGGGCTGCAGTAGCTGCCGAATCCTCTACTGGTACATGGACAAGTGTATGGACCGACGGACTTACCAGCCTTGATCGTTACAAAGGACGATGCTACCACATCGAGCCCGTTGCTGGGGAGGAAAATCAATATATTTGCTATGTAGCTTATCCTTTAGACCTTTTTGAAGAAGGTTCTGTTACTAACATGTTTACTTCCATTGTGGGTAATGTATTTGGCTTCAAAGCCCTACGAGCCCTACGTCTGGAAGATCTACGAATTCCTCCTGCTTATTCCAAAACTTTCCAAGGCCCACCCCATGGAATCCAAGTTGAAAGAGATAAATTGAACAAGTATGGTCGTCCTTTATTGGGATGTACTATTAAACCAAAGTTGGGGTTATCGGCTAAGAACTACGGTAGGGCGGTTTATGAATGTCTCCGCGGTGGCCTTGATTTCACCAAGGATGATGAAAATGTGAACTCCCAACCATTTATGCGCTGGAGAGACCGTTTCGTATTTTGTGCCGAAGCTCTTTATAAAGCGCAGGCCGAAACGGGTGAAATTAAAGGACATTACTTAAATGCTACGGCAGGTACATGCGAAGAAATGATGAAAAGGGCCGTATTTGCTAGAGAATTGGGAGTTCCTATCGTAATGCATGACTACTTAACGGGGGGGTTCACCGCAAATACTAGCTTGGCTCATTATTGCCGAGACAACGGCCTACTACTTCATATCCACCGTGCAATGCACGCAGTTATTGATAGACAGAAGAATCATGGTATGCACTTCCGTGTACTAGCAAAAGCATTACGTATGTCTGGTGGAGACCATGTTCACGCAGGTACGGTAGTAGGTAAACTAGAAGGGGAGCGGGAAATTACTCTGGGTTTTGTTGATTTACTACGTGATGATTTTGTTGAAAAAGATCGAAGTCGCGGTATTTATTTCACTCAAGATTGGGTCTCTATGCCAGGCGTTTTGCCAGTAGCTTCAGGGGGGATTCACGTTTGGCATATGCCTGCCCTGACCGAGATCTTTGGGGATGATTCCGTACTACAGTTTGGTGGAGGAACTTTAGGACACCCTTGGGGAAATGCACCCGGCGCAGTAGCGAATCGTGTGTCTTTAGAAGCGTGTGTACAAGCTCGTAATGAAGGACGTGATCTTGCTCGTGAGGGTAATGAAATTATTCGTGAAGCTGCTAAATGGAGCCCCGAACTAGCGGCTGCTTGTGAAGTATGGAAAGAAATAAAATTCGAATTCGAAGCAATGGATACCTTGTGATCCAGTAGTTCTAGTTTGTTCCTTTAGTTTCAATTAAACTCGGCCCAATCTTTTACTAAAAGGATTGAGCCGAATAAAATAGAATAAAATAAAGAAAATAAAGAAAAAGCAACGAGGATCCCATGTATTTGCATCTATTTTGCATAATATTATCTATATAGATAGATAATATATGTCCACCTTGCCTAAGATATAAATAAAAAATAAGATCTAAGATTTAATAACTCAGCGCTGCTATTGTTAGATCCATAATTAATCCTATGGATCCTTAGGATTGGTGGATCCTTTTATATCCCACAGTTTAGGATCATAAAAAAATCAAACAAACTAAGGGTCACAATTTCTTCTACCCATCCTGTATATTGCCCTTTTCATTCTGTGTTGCAATAGAAATTTCTTATTCTCTTATATAATAATTTCTTATTCTCTTATATAATATTATAAGATATATATATATATAATATTATAAGATATATAATAAGAGTGCGTATTCTATTATAATAGTATGAGATTTTACGAAAGAAAATGATTTCTTCATAGTATAGTGAAGAAGAATTTTTATCTTTTTATTGTCGATAAGAATTTGTATACAACATGGGAGAAACCTCTCCCTCTTTCTATTTTATATAGAAGAAAAGGTTCTATCATATCTATCATATATAGTAAATTACTAAACATTCCAGATTCCCATGAGAAAATCATTTATTTATTGCAATACTTAACTCCCTATTATATTACTTAATTTCATAATCTTAGTGATTGAATTTATATGTTTATTACGATAGGAGATAAAATAGTGAACTGATTATTCATCGAATGACTATTCATCTATTGTATTTTCATTCAAATAAGGAAAGGTTCTATGGAAAGGCGGTGGTTCAATTCGGTGTTGTCTTACGGGAAGTTAGAATACTGGCGCGGGCTAAGTAAATCAATGGGCAGTTTTAGTAGTCCTATTGGAAATATCAGCGGAAGTGGGGGTTCCACTATAAATGATAGGGATAAAAATATTGAGAATTGGGGTGATAGGGGCAGTTATAGTTGCCCTAGTGTTGATTATTTATTCGGTGTTATGGACATTTTGGGTTTGGTTTCTGACGAGACTTTTTTCGTCAGGGATGGTAGTGGTGACACCTATTCCGTATATTTTGATGTCGAGAGTCAGGTTTTTGAGATTGACAATGATAGTTCTTTTCTAAGTGAACTAGAAAGTTATTTTTCTAGTTATCTGAATAGTAGATTTGGGCCGAAGGACGACAATCGCGATTATTATTGTTACATGTATGATACGAAATACAGTTGGAATACGCACATTAATAGTTGCATTGATAGCTACCTTCGCTCTGAAATCCATATTGATAGTTACATTTCAAGTAGTAGAGACTATTACAACGATAGTTACATTTATACTTTCATTTTTAGTGAAAGTGTAAATGATAGTGAGAGCGGTAGCTCGGGTATAAAAACTAGCACTAATGATAACGATTCCAATATAAGAGAAAAATCGAACGATAATGATTTCGATATAAATAAAAAATACAGACATTTATGGGTTCAATGCGAAAATTGTTATGGATTAAATTATAAGAAATTTTTTCAGTCAAAAATGAATATTTGTGAACAATGTGGATATCATTTGAAAATGAGTAGTTCAGATAGAATCGAACTTTCGATTGATCCGGGCACTTGGGATCCTATGGATGAAGACATGGTTTCTATCGACCCTATTGAATTTCACTCGGAGGAAGAACCCTATAAAGATCGCCTCGATTCTTATCAAAGAAAGACGGGTTTAACTGAGGCCGTTCAAACAGGTGTGGGTCAACTAAACGGTATTCCTGTAGCAATTGGGGTTATGGATTTTCAGTTCATGGGGGGTAGTATGGGATCTGTAGTAGGCGAGAAAATAACCCGTTTGATCGAGTATGCTACTAATAGATCTCTACCCGTCATTATGGTGTGTGCTTCTGGGGGAGCGCGCATGCAAGAAGGAAGCTTGAGCTTGATGCAAATGGCGAAAATATCTTCTGTTTCATACGATTATCAATCAAATAAAAAGTTATTCTACGTATCAATCCTTACATCTCCTACAACTGGTGGAGTAACCGCCAGTTTTGGTATGTTGGGGGATATCATTATTGCCGAACCCAACGCCTACATTGCTTTTGCGGGTAAAAGAGTAATTGAACAAACGTTGAATAAAACAGTTCCCGAAGGTTCACAAGTGGCTGAGTATTTATTCCATAAGGGCTTATTCGATCTAATTGTACCACGTAATCCTTTAAAAAGTGTTCTGAGTGAATTTTTTCAGTTACATGGTTTCTTTCCTTTGAATTCTAATTCAAAGCATTAGCCTCAATTATTTTCAACGAATTGGAGTTCATCGGAATAAAATAAAAATAACAATAAAAACAACGTAGTTTTTCTTTGGTTACATAAGTTCACAGTTCGATAGTAAGAATATAAGTAAGAATCAAATCAAAAGTTTTGGATAATGACTTTTTTCGTTTTTCTCCAGATTGAATCGATTTTTCTCCTATCCCTTATTTTAGTACAGTATTACTGATTACTAATCAGTAACCCCCTATATTAAGGGAAAGGGTGAATTCTTCTTTTCTAGGGATAGCATTTTTTAGGAAAATAAAAGAAATTCTATGTTCCCTTATTACGTATTAAGATATAGAATACGAAAAATTCAAATAATGAAAATTTCTAATCGAAGTCTTGCCTATTTTTATATCTCCTGAGAACCCACATTTTGGACTAGGAATTCCCGTTTTGTTAGATTGGATCCTAACGAATGAATCCTTATAAGAAAAAGGCCTTATTATTATTAATCAGAAGATTAAGGGGGAAAACTAATAAAAAAGTGGATTATCTATCATAGACCCATTTCATGTAGAAAGCTAAATAGGCACACCCCCTTTTGTTCTACATTCTTTTCACTTATGATATACTTATCATACTTATAATATACTTATTATAAAATATCTTTATAATATAACATAACAGGTACAAATATTTAATCGAGGCACCCGTTCTATGACAGATTTCAGTTTACCCTCTATTTTGGTGCCTTTAGTAGGCCTAGTCTTGCCGGCAATTGCAATGGCGTCTTTATCTCTTCATGTTCAAAAAAACAAAATTGTTTAGCTTTGATGTAACCAAACCCTATCAATTTATTTTCTTATTTGGCTTTGGATGATAATGATAATATAGATATCGATTTAGTAGAATATGGTACGACGTGTAGATCTTTACGAACACAAACAAAAAGTAGTTATGCACATTTTGTCTAGATACATGATAGATGAATCGAGTATATACATATAGGGATAACTGTTTTCAAAAAAGAAATTATCGGATCGGAAATAGAAAGTCAGTTTATCTATATGTTATGTAGATATACATAGTAAGATCATACTATAGAGGAATATTTTCTTTCTTATTTTACCTGCCAACCTGTTTAGTGAATTATTCCTAATGGATTGCATGGTATGATCATAGTGCTAGTTGATGAGAGTTACTTCGAGAGCAAAAAAATAATATAAGAAAGTCAAATCTATTTCATTTGACTTAGCTTATTCTATCAATTCCAATAGAATACAACTGGATCTAGTATGAACCGGCGATCAGAACGTATATGGATAGAATTTATAACGGGGTCTCGAAAAACAAGTAATTTCTGCTGGGCTTGTATCCTTTTGTTAGGCTCGCTAGGATTCTTATTGGTTGGAATTTCCAGCTATCTTGGTTGGAATCTCATACCCCTATTCCCCTATCAGCAAATCGATTTTTTCCCCCAAGGGATTGTCATGTCTTTCTATGGAATTGCTGGTTTGTTCATTAGTTCCTATTTGTGGTCCACGATTTTGTGGAATATAGGTAGTGGTTATGATCGATTTGATAGAAAAGAAGGAATAGTGTGTATTTTTCGTTGGGGATTCCCTGGAATAAATCGCCGCATCTTCCTACGAGTATTTATGAGAGATATCCAGTCCATCCGAATCGAGGTCAAGGGGGGTGTTTATCCTCGTCGTGTCCTTTATATGGACATCAGAGGCCAGGGGTCCGTCCCCTTGACTCGTACTGATGAGAATTTCACTCCACGAGAAATTGAACAAAAAGCTGCGGAATCGGCCTATTTTTTGCGCGTACCAATTGAAGTATTTTGAAATGAACTGCATAATGAAAATTTTTTTTTTCAGTATGGGCGAAGGAACTCGGGAATACCCTTTTTGAATAGGGCCGGGGTCCCTTTGTTTATTAGAGCAAACCGCGTTCGATTCTATTTTCCCTGTTCCATTAGTAATACCGCCGTGACCTATAGAATAAAACAAACAGACGTATATAAAAGAAAAGAATCATAAGAAGACGCCTTTTTCAACAAGGGATTTTTTATGCATAATGGAAAACTCCATTTTTTAGACGAGTATCTAGTATAAAGTAAAATAAGCATGAATTGTATTCATCATACATATCAGAGCATAATCCTTCGGAATACTGTACAGAATTCATCTTTTTATTTTTAGGGAAATACTTTGTTTTGTTCAATCAATATGCCAATATACTATATTACTATATACATACAGATGGGTTATCTCTCATAAATTATCTCTCCTTTTTCAAGAGATCCTTATTTTTATCCCCTCTTTTGTTCCTTGATAACTAAAGTATTTGATCTCTCATAAACATCCAACTTTTCTCCCGCTTTCCCCTCGTCCATTTCGGATTTTCTCATCAATATTCGTCGTCAGAAATATCCCTAAACTACCCCTGTGGTGTGGGCGGCTAGTGAAACATTTTTTCAATTATTGATTACCGAGGGAATGGAATTTCTTTCGTCTAGAAATGCGAAGAAGATTCATTACTTATTTAATGTTTAAGTGATTTAATGTTTAAGTGAAGGCGACTTTCAAGCATTCATCGAAAGAAACAAATGAAGAGAGGGTTGATTTTATCCATTGAGATATCTATCTGGAACGAACAATATTGGATCATTTCTTCACTCGAAAGAAAGAGGGGCCTTATCTATATCTTCTACTTAATATATATATCTTTATATATATCTTCTAGATATAGATATGAGCACTAAACGATCCAAGGTAATAGATCCACAGGTTCCATACCTTTTTATCGAACTCATGCTTCATAGAAATATCAGATTAGACGGAGTTTACGAATGAAGTAGGTTCATTAACAATTCAAAGAATAGATTCAAAGTGCCGAAAAATAAAGCATTGGCCCCGCTCCTATATCTTGTATCTATAGTTTTTTTACCGTGGTGGGTCTCTCTTTCATTTCAAAAAAGTCTGGAACCTTGGATTACTAATTGGTGGAATAGCAGGAAATCCGAAACTTTTTTGAATGATATTCAAGAAAAGGGCGTTCTAGAAAAATTCATAGAATTAGAGGAACTACTTCTGCTAGACCAAATAACAAAAGAGTGCCCCGAAACACAGATACAAAAGCTTTATATAGGAATATACAAAGAAACGATTCAATTGGTGAAAATAAAAAATGAAGAGCATATCCATATTATTTTACAGATTTCAGCGAATATAATCTGTTTTGCTACTCTAAGTGGCTATTCTATTCTATGTAATGAAGAACTTGTGATTGTGAATTCTTGGATTCAGGAATTCCTATATAACTTAAGCGACACAATAAAGGCTTTTTCTATTCTTTTAGTAACGGATTTATGTATTGGATTCCACTCACCCCATGGTTGGGAACTAATGATTGGTTTGGTCTACAAAGATTTTGGATTTGCTCATAATGAGCAAATTATATCCGGTCTTGTTTCTACCTTTCCAGTCATTCTAGATACAATTTTGAAATATTGGATCTTTCATTATTTAAATCGTGTATCTCCTTCACTTGTAGTGATTTATCATTCAATGAATGAATGAACAACTCGTTTGATCCGCTGATATGAATCAAACAATAATGTTACTTTGTATATAAACAAGCAAGCCGTTTTGAATCTGATTCACTTTATACTTCTACCCGTGCAGGGTATTCAATTGCTCCTATATTCCAGTACAATTATTTCAGTCCAATGACAGAATTGTGGGTAGGGAACTAGGCTAGCTACCTACTTAATTTATTGTAGAAATTTCCGGGATCAATGATTGGACCATGCAAAATAGAAATAAATTTTCTTGGGTAAAGGAACCGATAAATCGATCTATTTCTGTATTGATCATTATATATGTAATAACTCGGACATCTATTTCAAATGCATATCCTATTTTTGCGCAGCAGGGTTATGAAAATCCACGAGAAGCAACTGGACGTATTGTATGTGCCAATTGCCATTTAGCTAATAAACCAGTAGATATTGAGGTTCCACAAGCGGTACTCCCGGATACTGTATTTGAAGCAGTTGTTCGAATCCCTTATGATTCACAACTGAAACAAGTTCTTGCTAATGGTAAAAAGGGGGGTTTTAATGTAGGGGCTGTTCTTATTTTACCCGAGGGGTTTGAACTAGCCCCCCCGGATCGTATATCTCCCGAGATGAAAGAAAAGATAGGCAATCTATCTTTTCAGAGCTATCGCCCCAATAAAAAAAATATTCTTGTAATAGGTCCCGTTCCTGGTCAAAAATATAGGGAAATTGTATTTCCCATTCTGTCTCCGGACCCCGCCGCTAAGAAGGACGCTCACTTCCTAAAATATCCTATATATGTAGGGGGCAACAGGGGTAGGGGTCAGATTTATCCAGATGGAAGCAAGAGTAATAATACAGTCTATAATGCTACAGCTGCAGGTACAATAACTAAAATTTTACGTAAAGAAAAAGGAGGATATGAAATATCCATCGCTGATGCATCGGACGGCCGCCAGGTGGTTGACAATATACCTCCAGGGCCAGAACTTCTTGTTTCAGAGGGTGAATCCATCAAACTTGATCAACCATTAACAAGTAATCCTAATGTAGGTGGATTTGGTCAGGGAGATGCAGAAATAGTACTTCAAGATCCATTACGGGTCCAAGGTTTGTTGTTCTTTTTGGCATCTGTTACTCTGGCACAAATCTTTTTGGTTCTAAAAAAGAAACAATTTGAGAAGGTTCAATTGTCCGAAATGAATTTCTAGGCCCGCGGATTCATCAAGTTATCAAAAAGAGATGCATTTTGGTTGATCGACATTGTATTATCCAAAAAAATCATGGAAAGCCTTTTTATTGTTTTATTTATACGGTTTTCCACGCGATGTCGGAAATTACTTGTATACTACTTACTAGTAAAAGTATGTTGCAAAGAAGACTAATTGATCTGATCCTTTTTCGACCCAAATGGAAGTGGTTTGATTATGCCAGTCCTACTATTTTCAGATTGAAAATAGCATGTAATGTATCAATTCCTTAACAAAAGGAAAATCAT